TCTTTATTGTCAAAATGAGTACTAAAGGATCGCATCAGATTTCGTATATTCCCATCAATTTGATATATCTTCTTCGAAAAAAGGGAAACCTTTTTATTATTATTCATTACTGAGAAAAGTACATTTTTGTTAACTGGTTTCGGCCCTTCTTTTCCCCATATAGATATTGAAGAGAACGAGCCATTTTTAGTGCCACTGTAATTTTGAAACCGAACGTGTAAATGCCCCTCAAAAGTAAGTAAATACATCCGAAACATATAAAATGCAGTTAATCCTGCTGTGGAACAGGCTATTATCGCGAAAATCGGCGAATACAACCAACTATCATTAAGAATTTCATCTTTGGACCAAAAGCAAGCAAGAGGTGGAATACCACAAAGAGAAAGTGTACCTAATAAAAAAGTGGTTTTTGTAATTGGCACATATTTGGTTAAACCACCCATAAGAACCATGTTCTGACTTTTATCTGGAGAATATCCAACAATGGGTTCCATTGAATGAATAATGGATCCGGATCCTAAAAACAATAATGCTTTCGAATAGGCATGAGTGATTAAATGGAATAAAGCAGCTCGATAAGAACCTATCCCTGGAGCTAACATAATATAACCCAATTGAGACATTGTAGAATAGGCTAAACTTCTCTTAATGTCTTTTTGAGCAAGAGCTAAAGTAGCTCCTAATAGTACCGTTATTATACCTAGCAAAGAAATGAGATTCATTATGTAAGGTATGACTGTGAAAAGGGGAAGAAGCCGAGCGACAAGAAAAATTCCCGCTGCTACCATAGTAGCAGCATGTATAAGCGCCGAAATAGGAGTGGGCCCCTCCATGGCATCAGGTAACCATACATGAAGGGGAAATTGTGCGGATTTAGCAACTGCACCAAGGAATAATAGGGAGGCACACAGAGTAGCAAATAAAGAATTGACCCCATTATTATGGATCAAGTTATTGAAGATTTCGAACAAATCCCGAAATTCCAAACTACCTGTTATCCAATAAAAACCTAAGATTCCTAATAATAAACCAAAATCCCCTACACGATTAGTTACAAACGCTTTTTGACAAGCATTGGCTGCAATTGGTCGTGTGAACCAAAAACCTATTAATAGATACGAACACATTCCCACCAGTTCCCAAAAAATATGAATTTGTATCAAATTGGAACTAGTAACTAATCCCAACATAGAAGTATTGGAAAAACTCATATAAGCAAAAAATCTCAAATATCCTTGATCATGAGACATATAATTGTCACTATAAATAAGAACCATGATTCCAACAGTAGTGATTAGTATTGACATAATAGAAGTAAGTGGGTCGATCAAGTGGCCGAACTCTAAAGAAAAATCATTATTGATGGTCCAAGAACATAGAAATTGATAGATAGAACTGCCATTGATTTGCTGAATAGACAGATCGGCCGAAAAAACCATAACTATACTTAGCAATGAAACACTAGGAAAAGCCCACATACGACGAAGATTTTTTGTTGCAGTCGGAACAAGCAGAAGTCCCCATCCTATTGACATAGTAACTGGAAGTGGAACGAAAGGTATGATCCATGCATATTGATATGTATGTTCCATAAGAAAATAAAACTTTTTTTGATTCTTATTAATTGTTTCCGATTCACCAGCTCTTCTCTCTTTCGGAAGTCAAATAAATAAATAAAAATCAAGATAGAAAAGAACTCAAATAGGATTTTTAATTCTGAATTATTCAGATTCTTTCCCAAATATCGTATTGAATAAAAAGAAATTTAAATCAAGAAGTTACAATTGTTCAAATGACCAAGTCACTGGTTAAAACTGACCATTTAGTTATTAACTAAGATATTTATTAAGATAAAGAAAGAATATGAGATTTTCAATCATTCCACTATTACGGCGATTGATATCCATATAGTAAATAGTAAGGAAAAGGAATGACACCAAAAAAAGTAAAAGTACTCTATTGGGATATGGATCATAGAATCCGCCAATAACTCGACCCAATAAAATACTAGTTATTTTAGTTAGTTTATTCGGAGTCATTAATTAATTCATTGTAGAACTGATTGATTGGCTTCTATTCCAATAAAACAAACTTATGTTTATAGGAAATCCTATGATACTCGTCACTTCGCATAGAACTGAAATAAGAGATTACTAAAATTACCTTTATCAAGTAATGTATCGTTTAACAGATTAACTACCAATCTCATTTTCATTTAAATTATGAGTACTCTATCCTCGAGCTTGATCAATTAATAGAAAAATTTTACATTATTATTTTCTTAAATTAGGTAAGGATTCTTAAGCTTTTCGATTTATTCAATGTAAAACGACGAGATATAAATAGACTGAGATTGAGATATGAATTGGAACCCTTTTTGATTCTTATCAACAACAACCGGTTCGATTTCTATGGTAGCGGACCTCATAGACATAGATCGGAATGAAGATATGAAGGTACAAATTAGTACGAATTCTTCTTTCTTCGGGCATTGTATGTAATAGAGATGTGGAACAAAAAAAAATTCCTTTGAAAATCACATCGTTTTTCTTTTTTCTATTTCTTTTTTTTTATCCCTAGTGTACTCTATGTGATGCGCGCGTATCTATATTTTTGTATGTTATGAAGGAAGTATCCGCTATGGAATAAATATAGATAATGAATAGCAAGAACGATCCATTTTGAACAATATATGTCTTTCACATCCAACTATAAAAGTAACTTCTTTAAAATGGCGGTTCCAAAGAAACGTACTTCTATCTCAAAAAAGCGTATTCGTAGAAATATTTGGAAGAAAAAGGGATATTGGGCGGCGGTAAAAGCTTTATCTTTAGCTAAATCTATTTCTACCGGGCATTCAAAAAGTTTTTTTGTGCGACAAACAAGTAATAAAGCCTTGGAATAATCTGAATCGACATGACTCGATGAATTGGATGATTTATAAGATGAATAATTCACATTAACTAATGTTTTGAACTCATCTATATGAGATAGAACTGAACCGGCTGTTGTGGTATGTAGAATAAGAATTATTCTGTCTATTGGGTTCTAAGAACGGTACTATTTCTTTTTTGTTGTTGTTTGAAAAACAACAACAAAAAAGAAATAGTTAAACACAAAATACAAGGTTTCACTTTTCATTATAGTAGATTTTGATAATTCGCGAGATGGGGGTTGTTATTTCCCCCCCCCCCCCAAAAAAAAAAAAAGATTTTTTTTAGGAAGAAGTTTATTCGATTATGTATCTCCAATAGTTATACATCATTAAGATTTTTGGAAGATCTGAAACAAGTATGAACGGCAGTAGTAAAAATGAATGGATCCTTGAAACTAATTGATTAAAATATATATTTTAAGACTTTGCTTTGTAACTCTCCGAATCACTACATAGATTCCCTCTTGTTTCGACCCAATCAATAAAAACTCCCCGGATCTCCTTTAGGTCGATATTTATGTACGAAGAATAAGTCAATCTTCCTTAATCCAAAATAGATCCTATGTTTGGACCGTAGGATCGATCAATCTATTTTAGATAGAATCTACTTTATTTATAAGTAAAGTACATAGCGTAGAATTCCAATAGAGATTGAAACTCTTTTGTTTTATGTGCAGCCCAATACCTAATTGGTTCGGTAAATCCTCACACGAATTATGTATACAATGAGGATCCCAACCATTAATACAGTTTTGATTCCAAACTATCTAAATATTTATAGAAATCCCTTGGATGTAGTTATCCAATTGTGATACATAAAAAATCCTATTTATTTTCTTTTGTTCAGTGAAAAATGAATCTTTTTTCATTTCCGATCCATGAAATCAGATAAATGAGAAATGAATCATCAAAAAATGATATAAAAAAAGGGACAATTCTTAGTTCTAGACCTCAACTGAGGACATAACCATCTAGTTCCAACTGTTCCAGAAGAACTTATACTACGTGAAAGCCTGTTGTTAAAAATGACACCATACCGGGATACTAAGGATTATTGAAGTTCAAATATTCATTTGAACGAGTCTTTATTCATCGATTCTAACGTTTCCTAAAATATATTGCATTGAATCTTTCAATCTCGACGATTGAACATCATATGGGCTATTATTATTTCGATCAAGCCGCCATGGTGAAATCGGTAGACACGCTGCTCTTAGGAAGCAGTGCTAGAGCATCTCGGTTCGAGTCCGAGTGGCGGCATCCTCTAAAAAGGACACATTAGATCCTATAATGAATTTAATTCGGAATTTCCATTCCGTAATTGAGGGACCCCTCTTTTTTTTAATGATTTTTTTTTATGATATTTGCGACTTTAGAACATATATTCACTCACATCTCTTTTTCGATCATTTCAATTGTCATTACGATTTATTTGGTGACTTTATTAGTCCATGAAATCGTAGGACTATGTGATCCGTCAGAAAAAGGCATGATAGCCACTTTTTTCTGTATAACAGGATTATTAGTTACTCGTTGGATTTATTCGAGACATTTCCCGTTAAGTGATTTATATGAATCATTAATGTTCCTTTCATGGAGTTTCTCCATTATTCATATGGTTCCTAAAATAGGGAACCATAAAAATGATTTAAGCGCAATAACCGCGCCAAGCGCTATTTTTACCCAAGGCTTTGCCACTTCGGGTCTTTCAACTGAAATGCATCAATCCGCAATATTAGTGCCTGCTCTACAATCCCAGTGGTTAATGATGCACGTAAGTATGATGTTATTGAGCTATGCAGCTCTTTTATGTGGATCGTTATTATCAGTAGCTCTTTTAGTCATTACATTTCGAAAAAACATAGGTATTTTTGGCAAAAGCAATCATTTACTAATTGGGTCATTTTCCTTTGATGAGATCCACTACTTGAATGAAAAAAGAAATGTTTTACAAAACACTTCTTTTCTTTCATTTCGAAATTATCACAGGTATCAATTGACTCAGCGATTGGATCATTGGAGTTATCGTGTCATTAGTCTAGGGTTTACCTTTTTAACCATCGGT